TAATCATAGTCGATGATAACATCACTATTCCCATCGCTATTCCAGAACCGTACGTGAGATTTTCACCTCATACGGCTCCTCGAGGGCCATCAATAAATCTAAGGACCAAATTGATATTATTTCTATTGATATGTTTGTAGTATAATACTATATATCGATTCGAAATTAAATATATATTCTATATAGATAGAGTCAAAACCGATCGGAAGGTCCTGAATTAGACCAATGAAATTCTGTATGCTATAATAATAACTAAAAAAGCACTTCTGAATTGATCTCATCCTTTAATAATTTTAATTTTTCTTTGTTGAGTAATAACTTAATCCTTCAATAAAATACTCTTTGTAAAAATATCAATAGATATTTCAACCCATTCTTTTTGATTACGAAAAAAAAAAATTCTACACTAGTTCCTGAATAATGCCACGTTATCCCTATGAATATAGGAAAGAAGAAAAAGATCTTTTTTTTCGTTCCTATTCTTCTTTCTGAAAAAGGGGGTTTCAAAAAAAGGATTATTTCGTTCCTGATAGTCATTTTTGAATCTGTGGATAGGAGCATACTCTGAATCGGAATCGTGGGTAGTACTGCTTGATCATTTCTACTAACTTAAAGCCCCAATTACTATTCTTTTTATGTTATGTAAAAATTCCTTTTGGATAATTTACATAACAAATCTCCATTACGAATCCTTTATGTATTTTGGTGTTCCTAACCATCCACTGATTTTTGCTCAATCACCCGTTATGGTAATACATAGAAACGATAGTGAAAACTCTATACGGTTGATCTTTTGAGTTGAGCCCGCTTCAAGCCAGGATGACTAATCAACCAATCTTGGGGTAAAAGTCTTGCTTATATTTACTTTTTTTAATTCTTGTACGCAGGAAATGAGACTCAATCTTTTTACTGCTAATTTCTAAGCTGTTTTCTTTCACTCATACAACTATCTGATTTAGGTCATCAAACTGAATGATGAATAAAAAAGGAGATATCTATTCAATTTCTTTTCGAAAAAGAAATAAAAGAGAATTTTCTGTTTTAACGAATCGCACGTAGAGATATTGATAACACACAAAGAGTTAATGGTATTTCATAACTAATCGATTGAGCAGCGGCTCGTAGACCACCTAAAAAAGAATATTTATTATTTGATCCATATCCTGACATAAGAAGTCCAATGGGAGCAATACTGGAAATGGCAATCCATAAAAAAACACCGATATTGAGATCAGATAAAACAAGGTGATAACTAAAAGGAATTACTGAATAACTTAGTAAAATGGATATCACTGCTATGGATGGTCCTATACTGAATAAACGAGTATCTCCTCTAGATGGAAAAAGATTCTCTTTGAAAATAAGTTTTGTCCCATCTGCTAAAGCTTGAAGAATTCCCAAAGGACCGGCGTATTCGGGACCAATACGTTGTTGTATTCCTGCAGATATTTCTCTTTCTAACCACACAATTACGAGTACACCTATTGTGATTCCCAATACAAGAGTCAAAATAGGTAAAAACATCCCTATGATTCCATAGACTTCTTTTAAAGATTCTAATCTAGAAAAAGAATTTATATCTTGTACTTCTGTTGTATCAATTATCATTTTAACGGTCAACTTCTCCCATAATGATATCTATGCTACCTAGTATTGTCATAATATCGGCCAATTTCATTCTTTTAACTAACTGAGGAATAATTTGCAAATTGATAAAACCAGGTGGACGAATTTTCCACCTCCAAGGAAAACCACTCTGATCTCCTATTAAAAAAATTCCCAATTCTCCCTTTGGGGCTTCAACTCTTACATAAAGTTCTTGCTTCGGTAATTCAAAAGTAGGAGAAGGTTTTTTACTAATGAATCGGTATTCAAAATCATTCCATTCGGGATCCCTTTCTCTAGCAAAGCACCGGGTTTCTAAATTCTCATAGGGCCCCCCTGGAATTCCTTCCAGGGACTGTTGGATAATTTTTATCGATTCCGTTATTTCACCGATTCGGACTAAATATCGAGCTAATGAATCTCCTTCTTTTTGCCAATGGATTTCCCAATCCAATTCGTCGTAACATTCATAATGATCAACTTTACGAAGATCCCATTGGATTCCGGAAGCTCGTAGCATTGGTCCCGATAACCCCCAATTTATTGCTTCTTCTGGACCAATAATGCCTACCCCCTCAACTCGTTCTAAAAAAATAGGATTTCGCGTAATAAGTTTTTGATATTCAGAAACCGCTGTTAAAAAATAATCACAGAAATCCAAACATTTATCTATCCATCCATAAGGTAGATCGGCCGCTACTCCTCCGATACGAAAATAATTATGCATCATTCTCATACCGGTGGCAGCTTCGAATAGATCATATACTAATTCTCTTTCTCTGAAAATATAGAAAAAAGGAGTCTGTGCACCAATATCTGCCATAAAGGGGCCAAGCCATAACAGATGAGAAGCTATACGACTCAACTCTAACATAATTACTCTGATATAACTGGCTCTTTTAGGTACTTGAATATTTCCCAACTGTTCTGGTCCATTTACGGTTATTGCTTCTGTGAACATAGTAGCTAAATAATCCCAACGTGTTACATAAGGTAGATATTGTATAACTGTTCGATTTTCCGCAATTTTTTCCATTCCTCGGTGTAAATAACCCAATATTGGTTCACAATCAATAACATCTTCACCATCTAGAGTAAGGATGAGCCGAAGAACACCATGCATTGATGGGTGGTGAGGTCCCATATTGACTATCATGAGGTCTTTTCTTGTAGTTGTTACATTCATAGGTTATTCCTCGATTCAGTCTTTCATGAATTGCTGAAAATGAAAAGAAGTTCATTAAAATTCAAGATCTAATAAAAAAAATCAAATAATTCAAATTCCTTTTTCAATTAACGAGTTTTTGATTCCCGAATATTCAGCCGACTAATTAATTCTTTATAACGTATTTTATTTTTCTTTGACAAATAAGACAGCAGTCGTTGGCGTTTTCCCAGGATTTTACGTAGACCTCTCTGAGATAAATAATCTTTTCTGTGCAATTCCAAATGGGAAGTAAGTCTTCGTATCTTATTGGTGAAACGAAATACTTGAAATTCAACGGATCCCCTGTTTTCTTCTTTTTCTTCTTGTGAAAAAACCGAAATGAATGAATTTTTTACCATAAAACGGATTTTCTATCCTCTTTTTTTTAATGGATTTTACTGATCAGTAAGAATAATGCTAGTCATTTTAATTTGGTATACACAATAATCTTAATTTCTTTATGAACTCCCAATTTTATCAAATAAAATTGGATTGATGAATTTTATTTTTAATTTTATTCGTATAGGAATACGAATATGAAAATTCGTATAGGAATAGGAAAGGATGATATGTTTCTACATTTAGAAAAGAGAAGAATTTGTGGATCTAATCTAATAATAAAATAAAAAATAAGAAGATTCCGGTAATCATTTATAGATCTATTGGATATTGATACATGCATTGAATTAGTATTTATGTATCAGACTGGAAGGGAAGACAATACATGGGGTGCAAGTTTTTGTTTCATATACCATACATATATGGTACAGAATATATATGAAAAATGCATAATTAACAAATTTGCAATCGTGGATACATATGTATCCTTATCATAGTGAAGCGACTCCCATTATTGGTATCAAACCAATATCGATTCATACAAGATAAATCTTCTAATCGATAATTAGGACAAAGAAAGAACTTTAATTTAATTAGTTTCTTTTTATCAAAATGTTTGCTTTTATCCGAAAATTCACCACCGTTTTTTACGTTGTTGCAACATACTGGATTTTTATGAATACCATTTCTCTTCCTCGAATTGAAACAAATTAGAATTCTTAATTCTCTACGTCCTTTAGTGGATAAAACTTTTTCGGGAACAAACAACAAATCATAATGATTTTTGTATCTATTTTCAGCCATTCTTTGATGTCTTGCAATGGATTTATCCAAATTAATCTTAGCAACATAGCTTTTTTTTCGGTATCTTTGATTAATTTGGGGCTTACTCTTATGAACCAATGAACTATTTAGACTTTGATATATAATAAATTGTCCGTCATTTTTGATAGACAAACGAACTGGTTCGATAATTAATATACCCTTTTTCATTAATTCTATAAGAGTTAAATCCTTTTGAATCATCAGAATATCTAAACTCATTTCTCCCCTTTGAATAGAGGATATAGCAATTTCTCTTGGATTTATCAGTCTAAGTAGGAGACAATATACTTTGATATTATTGATCATTCGTTGATTTAAAGAATCATCCCATCTCAATTGAAAACGTAAATACCTTTTTAGGAAAAAATCAAGCTCTGCTTCCGTGTTGCTCTTATATTGCTTTTTCTTTCTACGTTTTTTCATATCTGAGCTTGCATAATCTTCTTCAATATCTTTTTCTTGGTTTGAGAGAAGTGATCCAAGATTCGCTTGATTTTGTGCATCTGATTCAAGATTATCTCGACTTGTGGATTCTTTTTCTTCTTGATTTCTATTCTCTAATTCAATCGATTTTTTTTCATTCGAAAATGGAAAAAGATCCCTTTTGTTCTTTCGAGTGATATTTTTATTTTCACTAACATTTTCATTAAAATTTAAAAGAAGTAGTTGGATTGGTATGATCCAGGGTTTCATAATATATGTATTATAAAGCAGCACAAATTCTGGAAAGAACCAAAGTTTCAGATTCGATATGGGACGACTTAGTATTTCTTCATTCATTCCCATCCAATCAAAAAGGTCTTTTTTTTTGTTGGATGTCGTAATTCCTCCATTTTGGGAAATTTTAAGATAAAAAAGACCTTTTTGATCTATTTTATTAATTATTTTATCAATTATTTGATAATTATTAACCCCAGTCTTAGTATTTTTATTAGCATTGGGATCGATATTAATCCAGGACTCAATATCGACTTTATTTCTAAGACAAAAATCGAAAATTCTCCAATCAAAATATTTTCTATATGTAAATTGATCCAGATTCATAATATCATCATCTTCTAAATTAATAGAGATAGTACCTCCTAGCATATCAACTAATTTACCTTTTTTATATATCTTGTTGTAATTATAAGAAATCTCTTGCTTATTATTTAAACGTAATGGTGATACATAAATATATAAATCCTTCTTATTTTCATAATTAATCGATTTATATGAGAAAAGGTCATATCTATAGTATTTTTGAAAGTTATATTTTGAATTTGGTAATGAATTTGATTCAAAATCATTTAATTTTTTGTAATTAATTAATATTAATCGATCTTTTTCATCGGACTGCCTTTTGGTTAAATCTTTATTTTGCACTATACGTGTTTGATTGAATCTATTTCGCCATTTGTGTGATACTAATCGATACCATCTAATCGGCGATAAATCATATTGATAATGACCCCTTAACCAGTTTTTCCATTGAATCATTCCCGAATTCAAAATATTTTTATGTTTTAATTCAGAATGAAAAATTCCTTGTGTTTCAAAATAATCCTTTATTTCATTTTTAAGAAAATGAGATGTTCCGTCATATTGAAGGATATATCTTAACTTATACAAGTTAAGAATTTGCGTTTGATATAATTGGTAAAATACATATGCTTGTGAGAAGGAGGATAAGAAAATCTTTGAATTTTGATTACTAATATCCGAAATTGATTTTTTGATAGTCCAAATAAAACGAATTGTATTTTTATTTGTTTTAAAAATTTTTTCTTTATTTATTTCATTATTGGAAATGTATTTCTCGATCATTTTTTTTGAATTATCAAAAAAAAGTTGTGTAGTGATCCTCGGAATATTAATGATACAGAGAAGTATATCTATGTATATCCTTTCAATTAAAAATTTGAAAAAATAATATGATTGACGGATTAATCGAACATTTCTTCTTTTTAATTTTTGCAAAATATTTTTTATTGATGTTAATAGTTTAGTAGAGTAACTTCTTTTATTAAAACTAATATTTCTATTTCTTTCCGGAGTTAAAAATCCTTTCTTCTTATCTTTTGTAATTTTTCCTATTTGATTCCTTATTGTGCTGGTTCTATCAGCCAGATCTTTCATTTTTTTTTCTGTCAATGAATAATCTGTCAAATCCATAAATCGAATTTGAATGGACGAGTCATTAATCATCCCATTACTGATTATCCCATCTTTTTCTTTTTTAGTTTCACTCAATTTATCTATTTCTCTTAATCCAAATAATTGAATTGGGTTTCTTTTGGAAAGTTCTTTTATTATTACTTTTAAAAATAGAATGTTTTTCATGATCCATTTGTTTCTTTCTTTTGAAAGGTTAAAAGAAAAAATAATTTTTTCTTTTAAAACCTGTATAACTAAAAAAGAATTCTTTTTCAATTTTAGAATTTTTTTTCTGAGTTTTTTAAAAATGGGTTCAAAAAATGAACGTTGTTTTATGGGAGAACCAAAAGGAAGTTCAGTTTCCATTCCCCAAACTGTTAAAAAACAAAAATCGTTTTTTTGTCCTTTATTTCTCAGCGGATCTTTCTGGGAGGGTGTCACCTTAGATCTGTGCCAAGGTTTAAGGCAAAAAGGAAATAGGATCTTTATTTGAATACCGTCTGTCAACCAATTTTTTGGAAATTCGGTTTCTGATAATTGAACACCATTATAGGTGCATTTAATATGCATTTCTCTATTCCAATCTTTTAAGTCCTCGGACCACTCGGGAAATTGAAATAATAAGATACGAGCTATATTTTTAGCTATTATCAATGAAGGTAATAGAATATATTTTCTAAGAAAAGATTGGGTTACTAATAGGGATCCTCTTATTACTTGAGCAAATAAAATGCTATCCCAGGCTTCCGCTATTTCTATTCGTTCTTTCTCTTCTCTTTTGTATTCTTCTCTTTTTTCTTCCTCTTTTTTTTTATCACTTTCCTTTGTCCTTTCCTCGGTATAATCCGAAATTCTTAATTCTGTTCTTTTTTTATACATCCATTTTTTCAAAATTAATTTTATAATCCCGAATATATCCAAAGAAAAAAGGGGTTTGTCTATTCTGTCCCAAAAAAGAGGAGAATGCGCATTTGCTTGAAACAATTCACAAGGAACTGTTTTACGTCTTTGAGCACGCATAGAGCCTTTGATTATGTCTCGACGAAAATCCGATTGTTGTGAATAACGTATCAAAGCCACTTCGTCTGCTTGATCAGGATTATTAGTATTTTTGCTAGTAGCATCAGTATTTTGCTGGTTATCAGTAAAAATCACTACACGTTTGGCTTTTCTGGAACGAATCTGATGATCCTCTGCCACGTTTTCTTCGTTTTCTCTCTCCTGTTGTTCCAAATCGTTGATTAATTTGTATGACCATGAAGGAGCTTTTTTACTTATTTCTTTGATTCCAATAGATTTTTTTTTTATTCTTTTAGTTTTGGTCTTACTTATAACTGCGTTAAAGAAAATTTTTATTTGATCTTCTGAATGAATTCTTCCTTGTTCGG